AAATCGGTCAATAATATCAAAATCAGATAAATTGGCCCAAACCGGCTTACTAATGGGATGACCAAATACATTACACAATTTTGCTTTTGCCAATGATCTAATTAGAGGAAAAATTGGAACTATTGTATCAAGCTTTTTTATAAAAATTTTTATTAGAAATGAATTTTGCAACATTTTACTTCGTACCACTGAAATATTTAGCCGACTACTTAAAAAATAGCCCAAAAAGTGAAATGAATGCTGGGATGATTTATTTATATGGATCGTTACTGATTGAGACCAAATATCAAAATGACATTGCCATAAATAGATAAAATAGTATTTCCATTTATTTATCAAAAGAGGAGTATTCTTTGAAACCAGAATGGATTTTCCTTGATATCTAACATAATGGATGAAAGGATCCTTGAAGAATGATAAGGTATATGAAAAATCCGTAGTAAATACTTCTACAATATATTCTATTTTTTCATAGAAAAAAATTCGCTCAAAAAAAACATGAAAATATTTTAATCGTAGCTGAGAGGATTTGTTACGTAGAAAAAGAAAGATAGATTCAGATTCCCGGACGTATAAATTATATAAGAACAAGAAAAATCTTGGATTACTTTTTGAAAAAAAAGTAGAAATCCTTTTTTTTGGAGTAAAAAGAGTATTCCAATTCCAATAGTAATAAAAAAACAACCTTAATAAATGAAAGAAAGAGACATCTTTTATCCAATATCGAAGGATTTGAACCAATATTTCCAGATGGATAGGATAGGGTATTCTTATATCTGACTCATGATTTAAATATATCAATTTATCTTCTAAAAAGGGAAAAATAGAATGAATTGATCGCAAATTATTATAAGATTTTACGATTTTTAACTCCTTTAAGGAAGAGATAAATAATTGTAGGGAAAATAGAATCTCCACGACGACAACAAAACCTTCTAATATTATTTGAGAATAAAAATTATTGTTATAAAACCCCAAAGGATTTTGGTTAGAATCTTTAGCAAAAATGATCAAATGAGTCTGTTGACACATTCGAGTAATTAAACGTTTTACAATTAGTAAACTAAATTTATTGTTATAACCTAAATTTTCTACAAAAAAGGACCCATGACCATAAGCGAGTCCATAAATATACTCCCGAAAAAAAAGTGGGTATAAGATGTCCTGGTAGCCAGATCTATGGAGTTCTAAATATGCTTGATATTCCTCCATTTAAAAATTCTATTTGGTCAAACAAAGAATCAGAGATTCATTGGATTATCAAATGGTACATAGTGCGATACGGTCAAAACAGGGAATTCTATATATAAGATACCTAAAAAACGAGTAAAACCCATCAACGGACTCTCTCTAATCGCTTTTCCACCGAATTTTTGTTTTAGGATAACAAGCTAGTTAGGAATCCTTTATTTTTTTTTCAACTCAATCGCTCTTTTGATTTTGGAAAAAAAGATCTTTATCAATATACTCTTTCTTTTACACATTTATAGCTACCCCCCAATATAATGGAAAATTGCTATATAGTTAGGACTCATAACAAAAATAAATAATGCATTCACAGGAAAAACTTTTCCCACATCAAGCACTAACCTCTTTTTAACGTACAATTAGATGGGATAATCCTTCAAATAAAAAAAATGAAAGAAAGCTCGTTGCTTTATGTTTCTCTATTATAATTGGAGCCGCCAAGCTCTATCCCTTTATTAATTAAACCCAACTAAATTTTAATGTTCCGAGCCAATCAAAATTTGGGCCGGATCCAATAAGAATGAAATCTTTTTAGAATTCTTCATTGATACGACATGCTACTTTTTCCATTCATTCCTTTCTGGATCAGTCGTGGTTTTACAAACTCTACCGATAGTATGGACGAACCAATTGCTTCATAGAAATGTGTAAAAAATAGAGCCGCTCTTAAAAGCCGAGTACTCTACCATTGAGTTAGCAACCCAATACAAATTATAAATATAGGGCAGGTGTATATCCAATCGCAATAAAAATAATCAAAATAAAAGATTGAATTGTCTAATATTTTCTTTTATTAGACTAAATATTAGACTAAAAAAATAGAAAAAAACTTAAAATGTTGAAGGCGAATTGATTCTCAACATACAAATGAACAGATAAAACAAAAAATTTTCTCAAAAAAAAAATAATCAACCACTTCTTTATCTACTAGAGTTATACATTATTATTAATTATAGTTATACATTATTATTATATAGTTATATAATATATAATTTTCTTTTTTCATTTCTTTTTCAATTCAATCAATTACCTTTTAATCAAAAAAAGAATTTACTGTTTGTATCGCAAAAAATCCAACGAACCTACCATTTGATGAAGTAAAAAAATCTATTTAACATGAGTCTATTGATCAATTTATTCACGCTCGGATTATATTTATTTGATACACTGTTGTCAATACTAGTATTGAAAAAATAATAGAATCGAGGAAACAAACGAATAAAAAAAATTAGAAATATATATATATAAATTT